TCTTTTTATAAAGAATTCTCAATAAAATTCTTTATTTTTTAATGGTCTTCCTGATTAGGGGTCGGGAAAGAAACCTCTTTTAACAACATAAGTAAAAAAAAAATTCTTTTTTCTGCGAAATTCAAATTAGGCAAGAAAAGGAAACCGAAGGTCGTCTTCCCTTCTTGTTGCGTATGTATCGCGAATTCAAATAGAGAAAATATCGATATAGAGTATCTTTTCTTTCTACTCGAATCTCCCCCTAAGCCCCTATTTTTTTACTAATAACGGGTGTTGTTGGATTGAATTAAAAATTATAACAGAATAGTTTACGAAATTCAATTCGGAAGAAACTCTTTATTTCGATTTTGATATTCATTTTAACTCTAAATAAAATTGAATATCAAAATTGGAATTGAATTCAATTTTCAGACAAGACTGGATTATCATCCATATATTTATATCTTTCATATCGAAAGAGAAATAAGATAATATTGTAGTGAATTAATTTCTATTTATTTAATCTCGTGAATTTCTCTATTTTCTATTTCATTTTGATTTCTAGTTGATAATAATAGATAATAAGATATATAGAATATATAGAATTTTATTTCTATTCTATTATTTCTATTATTAGTATTTCTATTATATAGAATACTCACTTCGATATACTAATTAGTATAGAATACTACTAAGAATTAGTATAAGATATGTTTATAGTAATAACAGGTCTAAATATTCAATCGAGGTACCCATTCTATGACAACTCTCAATAGCTTACCCTCTATTTTTGTGCCGTTAGTAGGACTAGTATTTCCGGCAATTGCAATGGCGTCTTTATTTCTTCATGTTCAAAAAAACAAGATTTCTTAGATCTTATGGGTTCAAATCTCATCCATTTTTTTCAAGACTTAGATATAGCTAATACAGATGTGCATTTAGTAGAGTATGTTATGGTATAACATAGGGGCATAAATGAAGCAGCTCTTATATATCCGTAAATAGATGCTCGAAATATACAAACAATATAGGGAAATAAGTTTCGAATTATTTCCAAATAGATTGGAATCGAGGCAGATGCCTGAAACGGAAAGTCGATCTATCTATATGTATGTAGATATTTCTAGAAGATCCTAAAAAAGGGATATTCTTTTATTTTATACCTAACCCATTCGACGAATTACTCCGATTATTCCTAAAGGAAAGGGTTACATGCGAATGGCACTAGTTGATGAGAGTTACTTCGGAAACAAAAAGTTTCTCCATTCCAATAAAAAAAAATGCAACTAGATCTAATATGAGTTGGCGATCCGAACATATATGGATAGAACGTATAGTGGGGTCTCGAAAACTAAGTAATTTCTTCTGGGCCTTGATCCTTTTTTTAGGTTCATTAGGATTCGTCTTAGTTGGAACTTCCAGCTATCTCGGTAAGAATTTTATATCTTTAGTTCCCTATCAGCAAATCGTTTTTTTTCCACAAGGGATCGTGATGTCCTTCTACGGGATCGCGGGTCTCTTTATTAGTTCCTATTTGTGGTGTACAATTTCGTGGAATGTGGGGAGTGGCTATGATCGATTCGATCTAAAAGAAGGAATAGTGTGTATTTTTCGTTGGGGATTTCCTGGGAAAAAGCGTCGCATCTTCCTACGATTCCGTATGAAGGATATTCAGTCGATCAGAATAGAAGTTAAAGAGGGCATTTATCCTCGTCGTAGCCTTTATATGGAAATCAAAGGACAGGGAGCCATTCCATTGACGCGTACTGATGAGAATTTGACCCTGGGTGAAATTGAGCAAAAAGCTGCCAAATTGGCCTATTTTTTGCGCGTACCAATTGAAGTATTTTGAAATGAAATAGCAAATCAAAATATTTCTATAAATAAAAAAAAAAGAAAAGGGGAGTTCTTTTAAGTCGAAATCGGAATACTATTCCTTGAAATGTTTGTTTTTTTTTAGTTTCGCTTTAGCATTCATCGAGAACGCGAAGCAGTTTCAAATTGGATCAATTAGATTATCTGTAAACAAGATTTGTATTATTTCTTCATTTAAAGTCGACTCTTTCTTATTCTATATTCTTTCTAGATTCATAATCAATGAATGGGAAATCAAAAAAAAAAGGAATAGATTCCGGGGTTCGATGCCTTAGAATAGAACTTATGTTTGATAAAACTAGTAGATCACAGCGCATAGATTCGAAGAATGGGGCGAGTTCATTAGCAATTCAAAGATGAAAAATGGAAAAAAAGAAAGCATTTCTCCCTTTTCTTTCTGTTATATCTATAGTATTTTTGCCTTGGTGGGTTTCTCTTTCATTTAAGAAAAGTGTTGAATCTTGGGTTACTGATTGGTGGAATACTACACAATCCGAAACTTTTTTGACTGATATTCAAGAAAAGAGTATTATAGAAAAATTCATCGAATTAGAAGAACTCTTCCTATTGGACGAAATAATAAAAGAATACCCGGAAATAGGGTTGCAAAGGGCTCATATAGGAATCCACAAAGAAACGATCCAATTGATAAAGATAAACAATGAGGATCATATCCATATGATTTTGCACTTCTCGACAAATATAATCTGTTTCATTATTTTTAGTGCTTATTCAATTCTAGGTAATAAAGAACTTCTTATTCTTAACTCTTGGGTTCAAGAATTTCTATATAATTTAAGTGACACAATAAAAGCTTTTTCTATTCTTTTATTAACTGATTTATGTATCGGATTCCATTCGCCCCATGGTTGGGAACTAATGATTGGCTATGTCTACAAAGATTTTGGATTTGTTCATAATGAGAAAATTATATCTGGCCTTGTTTCTACTTTTCCAGTCATTATAGACACAATTTTTAAATATTGGATCTTCCATTATTTAAATCGTCTATCTCCATCACTTGTAGTGATTTATCATTCAATGAATGATTGATCCAACTCGAATATTTCTTACTTTGCACATAAGCAAAGCATTTTAAGACGTACCCACTCCTTCGAACCTACGGAGATTTCCCCTCGAATATTTTATATTCGCGTAAAAGAATTTACGTAAATAGCAGATTTGTGGATAGGGAACTATCCGAGTGACCTACCTCATTTTATTGTAGAAATTTTTGGGATCAACGATTGGACTATGCAAATTCAAAATAACCTTTTTTTTTCTTGGATCACGATAAAGAAAGAAATTATTCGATCTATTTCCGTATCGTTTATGATATATATCATCACTCAAGCATCTATCTCAAATGCGTATCCCATTTTTGCTCAGCAGGGTTATGAAAATCCGCGCGAAGCAACCGGGCGTATTGTATGTGCCAATTGCCATTTAGCTAATAAGCCCGTGGATATTGAGATTCCGCAAACAGTACTTCCTGATACTGTATTTGAAGCAGTTGTTCGAATTCCTTATGATACGCAAGTGAAACAAGTTCTTGCTAATGGAAAAAGGGGGGGGTTGAATGTGGGTGCTGTTCTTATTTTACCTGAAGGATTTGAATTAGCACCCCCGGATCGTATTTCACCCGAGATGAAAGAAAAGATAGGCAATCTTTCTTTTCAGAGCTATCGACCCACTAAAAAAAATATTCTTGTTATAGGTCCTATTCTTGGTCAGAAATATAGTGAAATAACTTTTCCTATTCTTTCCCCGGATCCCGCTAATAATAAAGATGTTCACTTCTTAAAATATCCCATATATGTGGGGGGGAACAGAGGAAGGGGTCAAATTTATCCCAACGGGAACAAGAGTAACAATACGGTTTATAACGCTACAGCGGCTGGTAGAGTAAGTAAAATCATACGAAAAGAAAAGGGGGGATACGAAATAACTATAGCGGATACGTTAGATGGGCGTCAAGTGGTTGATATTATTCCTCCAGGGCCAGAGCTTCTCGTTTCAGAGGGCGAATCTATCAAACTTGATCAGCCATTAACGAGTAATCCTAATGTGGGTGGATTTGGTCAAGGGGATGCTGAAATAGTACTTCAAGATCCATTACGTGTCCAAGGTCTTTTGTTCTTCCTGGCATCTGTTATTTTAGCACAAATCTTTTTGGTTCTAAAGAAGAAACAGTTTGAGAAGGTTCAATTATCCGAAATGAATTTTTAGATTTGCAAATTTATAAATCTCAACTTCGGAAAGGAAAAGGAATCCAATTCTTATTGGTGTTCTGCATGATCAAAAATTATGAACCCATTTTTGCTTGTTTCGAAGTCATTGGGAGTTACTTATACTCTATTCCTATTCATAGTAAGAATATTAGAAAGAAATTTTTTTGACTTTATCTCTTATTTTTTTTTTTCAATCAAAATTGAACCGAGTGACTCTTTTACTCTTATCAGAGAATGTCGTAATAGTTTTCTATTCTAATAAAAGAGAAAATTTCATCGAATACAGAATACTAAACTTCAGATAATAAGTAAGTGCAGAATAGTAAGTAAGTGCAGAATAGAAAGCGTTTATTTTCTTAGTTTATTCTTGTTGTCGTCACAAGAAATGTGCAAAATTTCTTTCTTGTGACGACAACAAGAATAGTTTTTGATCTCGTTCGTCTAAGATAACTATTCTTAATCTTATTTTCTATTTTTTTATTTTTTTACGGATTTCTCAGAACCTTTTTGTTTCTTCTATTTCTATATTTAATTAAAATATAGATTAGAGTAGTGAGCAATCAAAAAATAGAAAATAGAGCGCAATTTTTGGAGAAAATAGAACTTAAGGGAGGTTTATTAGAAAAGAAAGGATTTGAATAATATCTATACTCGTCAACTAGATATATTATAATTGGTTCATTTAGGAAAACGAAATCAAGTAATTTCGGTCTAACTTTGAAAGATAGATATTATGCTTCAATAATAGATGTTCAAAATCAATGAATGACATTTTTCAAATAGAATTTGAATTTTCAAATTGAAATCAAAATAATATATTATTTTATGAAAGCTTAAGAACTCAAGGGATCCCTTGAGTTCTTAAGCTTTCATGTCTCCAACTCAGTTCATCCGATTAGTAGATTATTTTAGATT